ATTTATATAGAACTTTCTTGTCATTTCTTGTTTTTAGTCTCATATAATCAAGGAAGGGTATACATCTAAAATCCAGTCAAATTTTACCTATAAAAGAAAGATTCCTATTCCTTAGTAATGTATAGGAAGAAGGGGTCATCTTTTTTAGGGATAGGAAAATCTCCTCCATATGGTTCATTCTATATATTCTATATATATATATTGAATATTTATTTTGTTCTTTTAATTAGGAATTTCGCTTAACCAAAAGAAATACAAAGGATCTTGGGCAAGAGTATCTGATCATATATGTATTCCAATACGAAAGGAGGATTTTCAATGCGGGATATAAAAACATATCTCTCTGTAGCACCCGTGCTAAGTACTCTATGGTTTGGGGCTTTAGCAGGTTTATTAATAGAAATCAATCGTTTATTCCCAGATGCTTTGTCATTCCCTTTTTTTTCATTCTAGTTATTCCTATGCAAGAGATAGAATTCTTCGTGACATGACGAAAATTTTCCCTTTTTGAATTCTTTTTTAATATATGAAGCAAAAAGAAAGAAAAGATGGATAAGGATTGTATTCTTTAATTATTTCTCTATGTTTTATTACTTAATTTAATTTACGAATTTCCAAAATTTTTTATTCTATTGGATTCGTTAGAGAATTCGAAGAATTACAACAAAATCTTTAGAAATCGCATTTTTTGTTAGGAACTTCTATAGATTTTATTCTTCTTCTTTGTATCCAAAATGGAAGAATAAAAGAATAGGTATAAGAATTAAGTTAAGTCGATCCAAAAAGGGGGTTCATGGCCAAGGGAAAAGATGTTAGAATACGAGTTATTTTGGAATGTATTAGTTGTGTTCGAAAGGGTACCAATAAGGAATCGACGGGGATTTCTAGATATAGTACTCAAAAGAATCGCCACAATACACCCGGACAATTAGAATTAAGAAAATTTTGTCGTTATTGTCGCAAGCATACGACTCATAATGAAATAAAGAAATAGGAGTATCGCGTGTTCGTTTTTTCCAAAGAGCAGAAAGAGTAAGAACTTCTTATTAAATATATGGAACATAGATAGAATACAAAATGAAAATGAATCCATCTGATTTTAGATAGATATTATTTCATATGTATAGAGGTCTTTTTTATATTTTTCTTTTATATAGTATATGAATCAAATAATATATGGCCCAAAGAAAGACTACTTCTTCTGGATCCAAAATTAATAAAATAAAGAAATCCATTTTTCTTTTTTCCATTTTTAAAATAACGAGTAAATCATGTATATATCTAAACAACCTTTTCATAAATCTAAGCAACCCTTTCGTAAATCCAAACAAACTTTTCATAAATCAAAGCAAACTTTTCGTAAATTTAAACAACCTTTTCGTAGGCGTTCTCGAATAGGCCCGGGGGATCGAATTGATTATAGAAACATGAGTTTAATTAATCGATTTATTAGTGAACAAGGAAAAATATTATCCAGACGAATAAATAGATTAACCTTGAAACAACAACGATTAATTACTCTTGCTATAAAACAGGCTCGTATTTTATCTTTCTTACCATTTCGTAACTATGAGAATGAGAAGCAATTTCAAGCCCAATCAATTTCAATAATTACTGGTCCTAGACACAGAAAAAATAGACATATTCCTCAATTAACACAAAAGTTCAATTCCAATCGAAACTTAAGAAACTCCAACCAGAATTTAAGAAACAACAATCGAAACTTAAGTTCCGATTGTTGATGTTTTATTTGAAAGGGTCAGATTCATATATAAAGTAAAGTAATCCATTTTTGATTCTTGTGTTTGTTATAAGAAAGAAACAGGGGAATAAATAGTTTTTTTATTTATTGCAACATGCTCCTTGATTCCTACCACTTAATCTTAATTTATTGTATCTTCCCGGAGTTCCCTCTCCGGGAATTCGGGTTTAATTATTCCTGTATATTACTTTTTTATCCTTTAATTGATGGTCTTTATTTTATTGGAAATAGTGTAAAGATTATTTGGATTTGATACAGCTACTTGTGCAAGCATTTTACGATTAAGAATTAATTCGTTCTTGTACAGATTGTGTATTAATTTACTATAACTATCGAATACGTTATATACCCGTGTTGCTGCGTTTATCCGAGTGATCCACAAACGACGAAAATCCCTCTTTTGCCTGCCTCTATCTCGATGAGAAGAAACAAAAGCTCTTCTTACTTGTTGAGTAATCATTCGATTAAGTCTTAAATGAGCCCCTCTAAAGTTTGAGGCAAATGAACGCATTTTTGTTCGTCGTCTCCGAGCTATATATCCTCGCGGAACTCTGGTCATTGAATCAAATTAACCTTAATGAATAACTAATGATTTTTCTTCTTTTAATCCTTTTTCCCCATTAATAACAAAACGGATTATTCCGATATATAAAATATTAATTCCAATGGCTTTTGCTACTATAACCTTCCCAACCACGATTTTTGATTCTATTCTCTTCAGTTATTTCGCATAGAAATAACAAATTTGAACGATACTAAAAAAACAGGGGGTTCCATCGTTTCCACGGTTCCCTTTTAAACGGTGAGGCCCTCTCTATACACCGGAGCCCTTTCTTTCATTTCATCAAAAGGTATTGTGAATTTGTATAGTTCACATTCTTTGGCTCTACCCATCCATTATAGAGTAAATAGCTCTTTTCACAATAAGAGTTATTCATACAGTGACGGTATTTAATTATGAAAGTTGGCTAAGTAGCTGACCCTTTAGTCCGTTCTTTTAAGATAAAGGAGCATAAACCTTTTTCTTTTTATTACTATTTCCTCCGCTTAATGGATAACCATTTGCTACCAATGGGGGAATTGCTTCTTCCAATTTAAATCTAGATGATTGGATTTGCACCAAAGGAAACCATAAATTCCATATACCATAGAAATCTAGGATAGAGAAGCTCTATCCTATTCATTGGTACCGATCATGGATACTTCAAAAATTTTCTTATTTGTTTGAACTCATGATCTGAACGAGTCGCACATACACCCTAGCACATGTTCCTCGACGCTGAGGACATCCCTTAAGGGCGGCCGATTTTCTAGCATTTCGTATTGGCTGTCTTGCATTTCTAATAAGTTGTTTAACCGTTGGCATGTCGTATGTATATAGAAAAAATGGATTGGTTTAGATCGATCTTAACCTGACGATTCATCATCATGAAGTATTTCTATTTTCTATAAAATAGCATAAAATCGGAATTTAGGTTTGAAATAAATTTACAAGAAATCCAGCGACTACCAATCCTTAAACATTTCTGGAAACCACACTGGATCAGTATCGCAGTGCTCGTCAATCATTTCATCCCCTACAATATCGACAAGTCCATAAGCTTTGGCTTCGTCTGCTGACATAAAAACATCCCTTTCCATGTCTTCGGATACAACCCAAAAGGGCTTGCCTGTTCTTAGTGCATAAACCCTTGTGATCATTTCGCGAACTTTGTGTAACTCTTCCACTTCTAGTAAAAATTCCGGTGTCCTTGCCCGATAATAAGCACTAGCAGGTTGGTGAAGCATAATCCTAGCGTGAGGGAATGCTATACGCTTGGTGGGTTCTCCTCCAAGCAGAATGAAGGAGGCCATGGACGCGGCTATTCCGAGGCATATTGTATATATATCAGGTGTCACCGTTTGCATCGTATCAAAAATCGCCATTCCTGAGATTAGCCACCCGCCAGGGGAGTTTATAAACAAAAAAATATCGCTAATTCCATCTTCTATACTGAGATATACCATTAGACCCGTAATATGATTCGTGATCTCGCAACGAATCTCTTGACCTAAAAAAAGTGTCCTTTCTCGATACATAACATTGTATAAGTCAACCCAAGTCGCTTCTTCATCTCCGGGAATCCGGTAAGGTACTTTTGGAACACCAATGGGCATATTAGATTAATATTATTAAATTTTAAGTAAGAAAACTACACTTTAATATGGAAACGTAAGAATGTAAGAGAAAGGAAGAATCCCCAGTTTATTATCTTCATTTTTTTCTTATTCTATAAGAATACTATGGATTCCATATAATACATAGATTGAAAGATTATACATATAAGGAAAGTAAGACAAATTGAATAAAGAAAAAGGAATCCGTGATTCGAATGATAAACAAAGAGGGATTAAGGATCTATTCTTCCTTTTTCCAAATAGCCCAAGTTAACCATTGCATATTGGCACTTATCGAGTATAGAATAGATCTGCTTCTCTTTCTTCTTACAAACTGAATTGGCTTCTTATTTTTAATGGGATGAAATAAATATTCACGCTTTCTGACATAGAATCCCCTAGAAGGGTTAGGTACATAGGATATGTATGGATACTCTTTTCCAATGCGATAAAATAAAGCGACATTGTGTCTATTTTTCTTTGCTAAAGGGGTATTTTCCATGGGTTTGCCTTGGTATCGTGTTCATACTGTCGTATTGAATGATCCGGGTCGATTGCTTTCGGTGCATATAATGCACACAGCTCTAGTTTCTGGTTGGGCTGGCTCGATGGCTTTATACGAATTAGCGGTTTTTGATCCCTCTGATCCTGTTCTGGATCCAATGTGGAGACAAGGTATGTTCGTCATCCCCTTCATGACTCGTTTAGGAATAACCAATTCGTGGGGTGGTTGGAGTATTTCAGGAGGAACTGTAACGAATCCGGGTATTTGGAGTTATGAAGGTGTGGCAGGCGCCCATATTGTATTTTCGGGCTTGTGTTTCTTGGCAGCTATCTGGCATTGGGTATATTGGGACCTCGAAATATTCTGTGATGAGCGGACGGGAAAACCTTGTTTGGATTTGCCCAAGATCTTTGGAATTCATTTATTTCTTGCAGGGGTGGCTTGTTTTGGCTTTGGTGCATTTCATGTAACGGGTTTATATGGCCCTGGGATATGGGTGTCCGATCCTTACGGACTAACTGGAAAAGTACAAGCTGTAAATCCTGCGTGGGGTGCAGAAGGTTTTGATCCTTTCGTTCCGGGAGGAATAGCTTCGCATCATATTGCTGCAGGTACATTGGGCATATTAGCGGGCCTATTCCATCTTAGTGTCCGTCCGCCTCAACGTCTATACAAAGGGTTACGTATGGGCAATATTGAAACTGTACTTTCCAGTAGTATCGCTGCTGTTTTTTTTGCTGCTTTCGTAGTTGCCGGAACTATGTGGTATGGATCGGCAACTACCCCAATCGAATTATTTGGGCCTACTCGTTATCAGTGGGATCAGGGATACTTTCAGCAAGAAATATATCGAAGAGTTAGCGATGGGTTAGCCGAAAATCTTAGTTTATCAGAAGCTTGGTCTAAAATTCCCGAAAAATTAGCCTTTTATGATTATATTGGTAATAATCCGGCAAAGGGGGGATTATTCAGAGCAGGCTCAATGGACAATGGGGATGGAATAGCTGTTGGATGGTTAGGACATCCCGTCTTTAGAGATAAACAAGGCCGCGAGCTTTTTGTACGTCGTATGCCTACTTTTTTTGAAACATTTCCGGTAGTTTTGGTAGATGAGGAGGGAATTGTGAGAGCGGACGTCCCTTTTAGAAGAGCAGAATCCAAATATAGTGTTGAACAAGTAGGCGTAACGGTAGAGTTCTATGGTGGCGAACTTAATGGAGTAAGTTATTCTGATCCTGCTACTGTAAAAAAATATGCGCGGCGTGCTCAATTAGGGGAAATTTTTGAATTAGATCGAGCTACTTTGAAATCAGATGGTGTTTTTCGCAGCAGTCCAAGGGGTTGGTTCACTTTTGGTCATGCTACTTTTGCTTTGCTCTTCTTTTTCGGACACATTTGGCATGGCGCTCGAACCTTGTTCCGAGATGTTTTTGCTGGTATTGATCCAGACTTGGATGCTCAAGTGGAATTTGGAACATTCCAAAAAGTTGGAGATCCAACTACAAGGAAACAGGCAGCCTGATACCACATTGCTACGGTATCTTTCACCTTTCTTTTTTGATTTGACATGAGAAACATCTCCTGTCCTTTCTTTGACTCTTTTTATTTTTTTATATGGGAAATGATCCCAAATGCTAAGTGAATAGGTGTGGAAGTTATAATTGTAAATAAACCAGGATCGAATCTATGGAAGCATTGGTTTATACGTTCCTTTTAGTTTCGACTTTAGGGATAATTTTTTTCGCTATCTTCTTCCGAGAACCCCCTAAAGTTCCGACTAAAAAATGAAATAATTTAATTAAAGGAAATCCAAAATTTCATTGCAGTAAGAAGTCCCCCAGAGGGGAGACTTCTTACTTCAATTAGTCCCCATGTTCTTCGAATGGATCTCTTAATTGTTGAGAGGGTTGCCCAAACGCGGTATATAAGGCATACCCAGTAAAGCTTACAAGTAAACCGGATATGGAGATGGCGACTAAAGTTGCTGTTTCCATTTTTATAGAATTTCAAGATTACAATGGATCTATGAAAAGATCGTGTATTTACAACTACAACGGAATAGTATACAAAGTCAACACCAATGGTTAAATAGAATTTATGCCTACACAAACCGTTCAAGATAGTTCTAGATCTAAGCCAAAACGGACTGGCGCGGGTAGTTTATTGAAACCCTTGAATTCGGAATATGGGAAAGTAGCTCCAGGTTGGGGGACTACTCCTTTTATGGGGGTCGCAATGGCTCTATTCGCGATATTCCTATCTATCATTTTAGAAATTTATAATTCTTCTGTTTTACTGGACGGAATTTTAACGAATTAGGTTTCTACTAACTAAAACTAGGACTTCATAATTTTTCCATCCAAAAAAGCCTTTCTGCTTTAAGCTCCACATTTCTAGACATTCTGGTAGTTCGACCGTGGTTTTTTTGTTTCGGTATCTCTGGAATATGAGTGTGTGACTTGTTAGAATTGATCCTATTGATAATATATAGAAAGGGCCTGTTATCTCTATAAAGATGATTCTAATTCGTCGGATATTATTTATTCTAGTATCTGGAACACGAAATACATAGAGTGGATCAAGAAAAAAATGGAACTATGATTCATACTCACTATTTAGACCTCGGAACCAGACTGAAAAAAAAAATTCAAGTAGTTCTTAAAAAATAAAAAAAGAAATTTTCTTCCTTCCAATTTAGTTTGCCCCAAAAACAACTTTTTTCTCTTTCAATAAATGATCATCAAGCGGTTCTTATTCGAAGAACCCTTGCCTTTTGTTTAGCTTGAAACTCAATCATCGTGGCTCTAGTATGAATCTAAGGTTTTAATTGAACTGATTCATAGGATCGCAACAAGATAATTTCTATCGGAAAACCACTTAAAATCAAAATAAAATAAATAAAAAATAGGGAAGAGAAAAGACAAGTCAAGAGGCCTCTAATGATCAACATAAGGGAAAGAAAGACGGATGAGCCAACTTGAGATTTTTTGGCATTATCATCACAAAGAAGAAATTCCGGATTTTTCTTATTTCATATCTTCAAGGCAAATCGATCCAATACCGTGGATGATGAATTTTTTTCTAATATCCGTTGAGTTGAAAATTTGTGTGTTTCTGCTTGAGCCGTACGAGATGAAATTTTCATATACGGTTCTCGGAGGGGGAGTCGGGCTAGTTACCTATCTCAATAAAGTATATGATTGGTTTGAGGAACGTCTTGAGATTCAGGCAATTGCAGATGATATAACTAGTAAATATGTTCCTCCTCATGTCAACATATTTTATTGTTTAGGGGGAATTACACTTACTTGTTTTCTAGTACAAGTCGCTACCGGTTTTGCTATGACTTTTTACTACCGACCAACCGTTACAGAGGCTTTTTCCTCCGTTCAATATATAATGACGGAGGCCAATTTTGGTTGGTTAATCCGATCGGTTCATCGATGGTCAGCAAGTATGATGGTTCTAATGATGATCCTGCACGTATTTCGTGTGTATCTCACAGGTGGGTTTAAAAAACCCCGTGAATTAACTTGGGTCACAGGTGTGGTTTTGGCTGTATTGACTGCATCATTTGGTGTAACTGGTTATTCTTTGCCTTGGGATCAAATTGGTTATTGGGCAGTCAAAATTGTGACAGGTGTACCTGAAGCGATTCCGGTAATAGGATCCCCTTTAGTGGAATTATTACGTGGAAGTGCTAGTGTGGGCCAATCCACTTTGACTCGTTTTTATAGTTTACATACCTTTGTACTGCCTCTGCTTACCGCCGTATTTATGTTAATGCACTTTCCAATGATACGTAAGCAAGGTATTTCGGGTCCTTTATAGGGAAGGCGTATCATAGAGAATTCTAATTCTCATATATCATATCGGGTAGGTTGTGGTATTTCATTGCTACAAACATGGGTTATTGTAAAATAAGACATGTCGTTTGGATACTTCTCTTCAACTTCGAAGTATTTTGATACAAATAGTTGAAGTTAATTTTACGAAAGAAAATAAGGCGGATTATGGGAGTGTGTGACTTGAATTATTGATTTGGCCATGCAGATAGAGAATTGGATCTGCCACATTAGAATTCACGACCGAAGGTGTCTCCGCATCCAATTAAGATGTAAGTCCCCTATCTAGGAAGGATAGGCTGGTTCACTCGAGGAGAATATTTTCTATGATCATACCCCAACCATGTCATCCATGAACAGGCTCCGTAAGATCCCATAGAGTATAAATGGAATAAGTCATGTGATATGATCCAATTCTATATTTATTACACTGACTTTTTATTATAGTATGGAAATGCATTCATTTTCTTTGCATCGATTTCGATCCGCAATACTATCGGAGTAAAAGAAGGATCTAAGGAAGAACATAGGCTAAACTTTCGGATTTTTTATTAGTAACAAGTAAATACTTTGTTTGGACGTAAGAAACTTGCGATATTGAGGGGATAAACACCAACTAATCAAGAGACAATCCACAAAGCAATTGATTATGATCAAATTTGTAAGCCCACTTGGATATTGAGCATTTACGCATAAGAATAGGATAGTAGTTATAGGCGCAACTTCGAAAAAGATAATCTGATAAAGCTTTTCTTACCTTGAGTCATTGAGTCATTATATACCCTATTCTATTGTGGATCCTCCACGGTCTTATTTTTTTCATTCTTGCTTGAGCCGGATGATGAAAAATTCTCATGTCCGGTTCCTTTGGGGGATGGATCCTAAAGAATTCACCTATCCCAATAACAAAGAAACCTGACTTAAATGATCCTGTATTAAGAGCAAAATTAGCTAAAGGGATGGGCCATAATTATTACGGGGAACCCGCGTGGCCCAACGATCTTTTATACATTTTTCCAGTAGTAATTCTAGGTACTATTGCGTGTAATGTGGGTTTAGCAGTTCTCGAGCCGTCAATGATTGGTGAACCGGCGGATCCGTTTGCAACTCCTCTGGAAATATTACCCGAGTGGTACTTCTTTCCCGTATTTCAAATACTCCGTACAGTACCCAATAAGTTATTGGGTGTTCTCTTAATGGTTTCTGTGCCAACGGGCTTATTGACAGTACCCTTTCTAGAGAATGTCAATAAATTCCAAAATCCATTTCGTCGCCCGGTAGCTACGACCGTTTTTTTAATCGGTACTGCAGTAGCTGTTTGGTTAGGTATTGGAGCAACATTACCCATTGATAAATCCTTAACTTTAGGTCTTTTTTAGGGTAGGGATTTTTGAGTTGATTCATTCAACCGCGAAGTCCCCTGTGTGGGTATCTAGGAAATAGTGACTTCCAAGTGAATCTTCCCTAGATACCTAAAATCTATTTTATTATGATCCATTTCGCGAAAATATAGATTGTGCCAAAGATGTAAAATTGCTTTCTTTTTTCTTTTTAGGCTAACTCAAAAAAGAAGAGGAGGAAAAAATTGTAATGGATTTAAAGCGAGAACTTGTTCTTAGGTAAATCAATTGGGAGCTGTTTCTCTAGAGTGTCCCATATCAGTTTTCCATCTTCCATACGAAAACTGTCAATTCGCATAAGATCTTCTTCAGTCTTACTCAAAAGGTCCAATAGTGTATGTATATTGGCCCTTTTGAGACAATTATACGTTCTAGAAGGCAATTCTAATTGATCAATAAAAATACAATTCAATGGAATTCCTTTTTTGTTTTTCTTTAGATTAGTGAATCTTTTTTGAAAGGTTAAAAGGGGTGGAGTAAACCTGTTTTTATTTTCTTCGAAACTAGTGCCCTCTTCCTCCGCGTGTAGAAAAGGAAGAAATAAATCAATCAAATTACGAGAAGCTTCATAAAGCGCTTCTTTAGGAGTTAAACTCCCATTTGTCCATATTTCTAGAAAAAGTATCTCGTGTTTTTCATTTCCATTCCCACAAGAAAAAATACTATAATTCACATTTCGAACAGGCATGGATACAGCATCTATAGGATAACTTCCATCTTGAGAGTTCTTTCTGAGTTCCGTATGATATCCGCGATCTCTCTTGATCTGTAACTCAATACAGAAATCAATGGGCTCTCTCAAGTTAGCTATAGGTTGTGCCGTATCAACGATTTCTACGGAAGGTGGTAAGATTATATCTTGAGCGGTTATGTATCTAGGACCTTTGACGCAAATTGATGCGTCTCTAACTCCATAGAGATTACTTCTCAATACAATTTCTTTCAAATTTAGTAAAATTTCTTGTATGGATTCTTCAATACCTACTATTGTAGAATATTCGTGTAGCACGTTCCAAAATTTGGCGCGTGTGATACATGTTCCTTCTATTTCGCCAAGTAAAGCTCTTCGCAAGGCAATACCGACAGTATCCGCTTGACCTTTGCTAAGTGGGGACAGAATGAAACGACCATAATAAAGACGCTTACTATCTACTCTTGATTCAACACACTTCCACTCTAGTGTTTGGGTAGATCCTGTTACCTCCTCTCGAACCATAACAGACTAGTATTATTATTTGATCATTGAATCGTTTATTTCTCTTGAAAGCGGTTTCATTTTTTTACAGACGTCTTTTTTTAGGAGGTCGACATCCATTATGCGGCATAGGTGTTACATCGCGTATACAACTTAACCGTACACCACTTTTAGCAATGGCTCGTAATGCGGCATCTCTTCCACTACCAGCACCTTTTACCATAACTTCTGCTCGTTGCAAACCCACTGTACGAATAGCATCTACTGCTGTTCTTTGACCAGCATAGGGTGATGCTTTTCGTGAGCTTTTGAATCCACAAGTACCCGCGGAGGACCAGAAAACCACCCGACCTTGCGGGTCTGTAACGGTTATAATGGTATTGTTGAAACTGGCTTGAACATGAATAACCCCTTTTGTTATTCTACGTGCACTCTTCCGTAAACTAAAACGGGCATTCCTACGCAAACCAATACGCACTTTCTTACGTGAACCTATTTTTGGTATAGCTTTTGTCATATTTTATTATCTCATAAATATGAGTTAGAAATAACAAAAAGAAAAAAAGATACAAAGATATCCGTTTCGGGGGTAAAATATATCCTTTACTTTAATTTTAAAATTTGGAATTTGGACATTTCCGTGGGTACTTTTTTTTTGACTTTTTAGAAAGAAAAGCTCCTTTTTCGAGGGATTACCCCTGTCTTTGTTTATGCTTCGGATTGGAACAAATGACTCTAATTCGCCCACGCCTGCGAATCAGTCGACATTTTGTACAAATTTTACGAACAGAAGCTCTTATTTTCATATATAGTCCTTTCTTAAACTATGAATCTATTCTTTTGGAAAAAATAAGTCTCTTCACTTTAATTTTGAAACTTGTAAGTTATTACCCTGGAAAAACTTAATCCTTTGAATCTTTGGTATCCTTCAAATCTTCATTATCCTTCGAGTCTTCGGTACGCTTCGAATCCTTATGGGGAAGTCTATAAATTATACGCCCCTTGCTGGAATCATAACGACTTACTTCAATTTTTACCCTATCCCCCATCAGTATTCGTATCGAGCTAGACCGGATCTTTCCTGAAATATAGCCCAGGATGATGGTGTCATTCTCTAGGCGAACGCGGAACATTCCGTTGGGTAGGGCTTCCGTAACTAAACCTTCGAAAGTTACTTTTGCTTCTCTCGGTTTTTTTTTTTCTGTCATACTTTTTCTCCTATTTTTCGATTTTTATTTTCAAAATAGGAAGTTCGAGATAGAATTCGGGTACTATGAGTGGGGCCATTACCATATATAACATAAGACTTCTCCCCCAATTCTGTTTAGTCGAGCTTCTCGATCTGTCATTATACCTCGAGAAGTAGAAAGAATAGCAATTCCCATTCCGCCCAAAACCTTAGGAATTCCTTGATAGTTGGCATAAATTCGTAAGCCAGGTCGGCTGATACGCTTTAAAAAGGTTCTAGTTCTATATATTCCTTTTCTAGTCTTTCTCTTTTGATGTCGCAAAGTTGAAACCAAGAAATATCTGTTACTTTCCTGATGTTTCCGAACACTTTCAATAAAACCCTCTCGTAGAAGTATTTTAACAAGGTTTTCAGTAATATTTGTGGATACTACTCGAACAGTTCCTTTTTTATTCATGTCTGCGTTTCTTATAGAGGTTAGTAAATCAGCAATAGTGTCCTTGCCCATAAGACTCTAATTCTAGGTTTCTCCTAATTTTTTTATAATCAACATGTTTTCCTTTTTCTTTAAACTTTGGATTTTAAAGCATATACGTGAGACACAATCTACTAATTTTTTCTTTGATCTATATCTCGTATACTAGTATTTATAATACTTCAGGAGCTAAAGAAACTATTTTAGTAAAATTCAATTCTCTCAATTCTTCGGCAATCGCGCCAAAAACTCGAGTTCCTTTTGGATTTCCTTTTTGATCAATGATAACTGCTGCATTGTCATCATAGCGTATTATTATACCGTCTTCGCATTTGAATTCTTTACATGTACGTACAATTACAGCTCGAATTACTTCGGACCTTTCTAGAGGCATTTGGGGCACTGCGTCTTTGATTACAGCAACAATAACATCACCAATACGAGCATATCGCTGATTACCAGCGGCTCCTATGACTCGAATACACATCAATTTTCGAGCTCCACTGTTATCCGCTACATTTAAAAGGGTCTGAGGTTGAATCATATTTTTTTTATTTCCATTTGTTATTTCAATGCAAAAGGATGAAATAAATGTTGTCCTTTCAGAAAGGAAAACCATTTTATCTTCAATACTCCTTTTTGGGGTTCTATATCTCTAATCGAAGAAATTGACTTCGTATGGGCATTTTACTGGCAGCTATTGAGATAGCTGCTCTAGCTACAGTTTCGGATACTCCGCTCATTTCATAAAGTATTCGACCTGGTTTAACAATGGCTACCCAATATTCGGGGGATCCCTTTCCCGAGCCCATACGTGTTTCTGTGGGTCTTATTGTAACCGGTTTGTCGGGAAATATACGCACCCATATTTTTCCACCACGACGTGCATATCGTGTCATTGCTCTTCGTCCTGCTTCTATCTGTCTCGCGGTGATCCAAGCGGGTTCAAGTACTTGAAGAGCATATCTACCAAAACAAATACGATTGCCTCGGCAGGATTTTCCCTTCATTCTTCCTCTATGTTGTTTACGAAATCTAGTTCTTTTGGGGTTATAGTCGATGGTTCTTTCTTAGTTCCATCTCTACTGCAAAACTGGACATGAGAGTTTCTTCTCATCCAGCTCCTCGCGAATGAAATGAGAAAGCGTGTGAATTTCTCTAATTCCATAATATTCAAAAATATTATGGATAGATACGCATCAATATATAATAGAAAAAGTTAGGTTTTTTTTATTTTGACTTTCTTAAAATAGAAAAATATGTAGTCAAGAAAGAAGATCTAGAATATATCCAAATTCCATATTTATATAAAATGTAAGCCTTCTTTTTTTTTTTCTCCTTATTTTTATTCTTATTGAATCGTGGTAAAGTATTCTAATCCAATAAGAATAAGGATTTCGCGGGCGAATATTTACTCTTTCCTGTCTTATTTGTTAATTTAGAACCTTATCAAATAAAGCTATTTTTTTGGTTTGTTCCGCCATCCCACCCAATGAAGTGTTAGGATTCTTTTCACTAAAATCCTATGCAGTCATAGGTTTTGTCGTTCCCACAGCTTCTCCTTTAATGGCTAGGTTTGAATTCTGCAATGGAGCTTCCAAAAAATTTCTTTCCGAGTCAATTTTCTCAGTTTTATTAACCCGGGCTGCTCTTTCTTTATTGCTTTAAATTTTTATTTGTTGTTTCAAAAGTTACGATTTCCAATTCTCTCTTTTTTTTTTTTTATATTGATGCTTTATCACATTGCCTTTTTTTATGATGTAATTCATATACCATACACATTGGAATCCTATATCTTTCTTATTCTTCTTCCTTCTATCTATCATCCCTCCTTTTATCCACATCCCTTTAGTTTTGCTTCACAGCCTAGAATCTGGTTTCTTTTGTAGAGAAAAAAATGCAGTTGCTACAACTATATGATAGATTGATTCATTTTTGATAGATGTATTTATTCACATAGTGACTGTTTCTTAGTTAGGATCTCGACAATACGAAGCAATAGGTTGATTATTAGTTAATTTTCTATAATTACTAAGTTTTTTCTATTTTTAGTAGGGTTCAGCTAATTTTTTTTTTTTCAATATCCATTTTTGACCCTAAAGAAAAAACTAACGAGTCACACACTAAGCATAGCAATTATATTAAAAGATTTATCAATTTTCATTAAATTTTATAAAAAGAGGTATAATTTCTTCTTTTTTTTTTTTAGGGATTTTTGGAAAATAAGGTTCTTGTCTTTTTTATTCTATCACTGGGTAGAATGGGAAGGCATGGTTAGTTATTCTTCTTCTACGAATATCCAAATTTTTACACCTAATACTCCATAGATAGTGCGAATTGGATAGCAGCAATAATCAATTTTAGCGCGAATTGTTTGGAGGGGCAATCTGCCCTTTTTGATGCATTCGGCACGTGCAATTTCTTTCCCTGCTAGACGACCTGCGATTTGGATTTTGACTCCCTTTATATCTGCTTTTTTAGTTAATTCAATGGCTTTTTTCATTGCTTTTCGGAATGAAACTCTATTTTTTAATTGGAAAGCAATATATTCCGCAAGAATATTAGGTTGTCTATAAGGTTCTTTAACTTTTTCAATAGCAATATTAAGTCTCTGATTTACAGAATTAACTTCCTTTTGTAGATCTTTCTCTAATTCTTCGATTGCTCCTTTTTTCTTTAATAAATTTGGGAATCCAATATGGATTATGACGTGGATTGTATCGATTTCTTTTTGAATTTCTATATGTGTAATTACTTCAGAGCTTGAGTCTGATTCCATTTTTCTATTCGAGCCTTTTTTCCTATTCTTTTGTATATAGTTCTTGATACAATCCCTTATTTTTTTATCCTCCTGTAGACCTTCAGAATAATTTTTTGGTTGTGCGAACCAAAAGGAGTGGTGATTTTGGGTTGTACCAAGTCTGAAACCGAGTGGATTTATTTTTTGTCCCATATTTTTCTATTCTATTTCTTTTTTTTTGCTGGGAATTGAAATCTTAGATTGATTTAAAGATTATTTAGATTTCTTTACTATATTTAGTACAATTGTTATATGACACATGGTTTTTTTTATAGAATAACTACGTCCTCGAGCTCGAGGTCTGAATTTTTTAATAATAGTACTCCTACTGACTTCAGCTTTAGTGATGAATAAACTTGCTTTGTCGAAATCCCTATAATGAGTAGCATTTGCTGCTGCCGAATAAACCAACTTTAAGATGGGATAAGAAGCTCGATAAGGCATGAGGTTCAGTATCATAACGGTTTCCTCGTAGTAACGCCAGCGAATCTCATCAAGAACTCTTTGCGCTTTGAAAACAGACATATGTATGCGTTTTTGTGCTTTGAAAATCCGTTCGAATTTAAGTAGACGATCCGTTGGAACATTTCTTGCGAGTTTCCTTAGCCTGTTCTTTTTCTTTTTTATCCTAGGGGTATACTTTACCAATTTGAAACTTGTCATAAATCAGGTTATTCCCCGCCTACCTTTACTTTATTTGAAATTTGAAATTTGAATCCTATCAACAATTTTGTTTATTCTGAATCTTTCTATTCTGAATTCAGTTAACGACGAGATTTAGTATCCTTTCTTGCACTTTCATAACTCGTGAAATGCCGAGTAGGCACGAATTCCCCCAATTTGCGACCTACCATAGGATTTGTTATGTAAATAGGTATATGTTCCTTTCCATTATGAATGGCGATTGTATGGCCAACCATTGCGGGTAGAATGCTAGATGCCCGGGACCACGTTACTATTATTTCTTTCTCCTCCTTCATATTGACCTTTTCGATTTTTGCCAATAAATGACGAGCTACAAAAGGATTCGTTTTTTTTCGTGTCACAGCTGATTACTCCTTTTTTCATTTTAAAGAGTGGCATCCTATGTCCACTATCTCGATCGAGGTATGTAGGTCAGAATAAATAGAATAATGATGAATGGAAAAAAGAGAAAATCCTTTAGCTGGATAAGGGGCGGATGTAGCCAAGTGGATCAAGGCAGTGGATTGTGAATCCACCATGCGCGGGTTCAATTCCCGTCGTTCGCCCATCGCATTATTGCAAATTCCAAAAGTGCAATTTTCCATATTCCTAGTTATGTATTTACTTACGGCGACGAAGAATAAAACTATCACTATATTTTTTCCTTTTCCTAGTTCTTCTTCCAAGCGCAGGATAACCCCAAGGGGTTGTGGGTTTTTTTCTACCAATAGGGGCTTTCCCTTCACCGCCCCCATGGGGGTGGTCCACAGGGTTCATAACTACCCCTCTTACTACGGGGCGTTTACCTAGCCAACACTTAGATCCGGCTCTACCCAAACTTTTTTGGTTCACCCCAACATTACCCACTTGTCCGACTGTTGCTAAGCAGTTTTGGGATACCAAACGGACCTCCCCAGATGGTAATCTTAAAGCGGCCAATTTACCCTCTTTTGCAATCAGTTTCGCTACAGCACCTGCTGCTCTAGCTAATTGCCCACCCCTTCCACGTGTGATTTCTATGTTATGTATGGCCGTGCCTAAAGGCATATCGGTTGAAGTAGATTCTTCTTTTTTCTCAAAAAACCCCTTCCCAAACTGTACAAGCTTCTTCCAAAGCATACGGCTTTCTAGATGTATATGACGATCTCTAGACAGATGGATCTTATATGAATCGTATGATGAAGTACCACATGAGTGGATATATAGAAAAGGAATCCAAATCTGCCGAATCGCTCATGTTATGATCTTCTACATCCTAGGTCTCCGCGTTCCGTCATCTGGCTTATGTTCTTCATGTAGCATTCAGATCGAATGACTCTATGAAATTACGTCGATACTTCCACATATTATGGGTAACGTAGGAGACATCCCTATTTTCACCCGGGGGTCTTAATTACCACTGCTTAGCTTTCAATTCGCCTCTGACCATCAAATTAAATGTGAATAACCCGTCCTCCTCTCTTTGAAACAAGGGGCGCTTCCGGTTCTGTGCGTGCTTCAAACAATTTTGTCTTCTCCATATTACCATATCTCTAGAGTCAATAATTTTCTATGAGGAACTACTGAACTCAATCACTTGCTGCCGTTACTCAACAGTTTTCTGTTGAGGTCTATCCCGTAGAGGTAGTCAAATTGGATCAGTGATCGATTTCTAGGTTTCGTCGTAAACCTAATTGGTTACTTCCAATTACGTAAATCAATAGTTCAAACCGCACTCAAAGGTAGGGCATTTCCCATTGATATAGGAACTTTTGTACCAGAAACAATAGTATCTCCAATTATAGCCCCTCTGGGATGTAAAATATATCTCTTCTCACCATCCCCATAGTGTATGAGACAAATGTATGCATTTCGATTAGGGTCGTATTCTATGGTTACGATTCTACCAGATATGTCTTTTTGATTCCGTCGAAAATCGATTTTACGGTATAGGCGCTTATGACCTCCCCCTCTATGCCTTGCGGTAATGATTCCTCTGGCATTACGACCTTTACCACAACGGTGCCGTCCATGGATCAATTTATTTCGTGGATTGGATTTCACTTGCCTGTCTACGGTTCCCTTGCGTGTGCTCGGGATAGGTGTTTTGTATAAATGTTTCGCCGTATTATTAAGTATTCTCCTTTAGTTCGTTTCTCTATCTAGAAGTGGAATAGAATAACCCGGTTGAAGGGTAATGATCATACGTCTGTAATGCATTGTATGTCCCAGAATAGGTCCCATTCTTCTACCCTTTCCGGGTAGTCGATGGCTATTCACAGCTACTACCTTAACACCAAAGAAGAGTTCGACCCAATGCTTTATTTCTGTCTTAGTGAATCCCGATTCGACATTAAAAGTATATTGATTCTTTCCCAATAAACGAAGACTTTTTTCTGTAAATACTGCGTATTTGATTCCATCCATAAATCGACTTTCCCTCCTATGCTCTGAGTTCCAGTATCGATAAGAATTCGAGTTCTTATTGTTCTTATGTTATGGTATGAATATACCATACCAATTCGTTATGTATGGATGATGGATGAGATTCCATGGATAGAGAGCCAATTCCAATAGACTTATGGAACGTTCCCGTTCGCGTGCATCCAGCAGGAATTGAACCCGCGAATTTACCAATTATGAGTTGGGCGCTTTAACCATTCAGCCATGGATGCTTAACAGGGATCATCGTACATCGTAAATAACCAATTTTCATATAGAAAGACATATCATAGAAAAATGAAATCGAAAATATTCGGAGATGGCAAATATTCGGAGATGACTATGAAAACACCTCTCCGGATCCTCGAATTGAAAGAGAGATTGAGAGGGATCAAGAATCCTAATTCTCGCTATTTTGAATGGATCCAATTCTATTGAGTCTGACCCATAGTGATCATTTCTCTTTAGCAAAGAATGACCTTGGTTATCAAAGGATTGAACAACCGGGATCCATTTACTTATGATACCTAGTTGACATTGCTAACAAGGATCTAATGAATTATGAGTTTAATAGATCCTCTTTAGCAGAAAGACGTATATTCCTTGCTCATTATCAGACAATCACTTATTCCCAAACCTCGTGTGGGGCTAATCGTTTTCATTTACCATCTCATGGAAAACCCTTTTCGTTCCGCTTAGCCCTATCGGGTATTTTAGTGATAGGTTCTATAGGAACTGGACGATCCTATTTGGTCAAATACCTAACGAAAAATTCCGATTTTCCTTTCGTTAAGGTACGAGGGCTTCTTATTCCACAAGAACGAAAGCACCTTTTCATTCTTTCATATACTAGGGTTTTTACTTGGAAAAGACAATGTTCCATACTAAAGGATTCGGGGCCATAACCACGAGTTCCAGTGCACTAGATCTTGTAGCACTTAGCAACGAGGCCCTATCCATTAGTATTCCACATAAGAAATCCATTATAGAAACTAATACAATTAGATTAGCTCTTCATAGACAAACTTGGGGTTTGCGAGCCAAGATAAGACCGGCTCGGGATCATGGGACCCTTTTCTATCAGATAGGAGGGGATCTTGTACAAAATAGACTTCTAAGTAATAACCTCATAGATCCTATATCTATCTATATAAAGAGGCAATCGTGCCAGGAAGCGGCTTTTTCTTTGGCCAAACGGTACTTCGAACTTGGAACGAGCATGAAGAGATTAACGAGACTTCTTTCTCTTTTGAGTTTTTCTGGCGGACCGGTCGCGCAAGATCTTTGGTCTTCCCCCGGAACCGATGAAAAAGTGGGTCGCTTCTTATGGACTCGCTCAGAATGATTCTTCTCTATCTATAGTTCATGGCCTATTAGAAGTAGAAGGTGCTCTGGTGCAATCCTTACCGACAGAAAAAGATTGCAGTCGGGTTGATCGAATGCCATTACTTCGTCGGTCCGAACCAAGGAATCCGTTAGCAATGTTTTGAAATGGATATTGTTCTCTCTTTGATTAGGGATTGCTATATGAAAAGAAGTGGAGTTTGAAAAAGGGAACGGAATGGTC